TATATAATTAATGAGCTTGTAAAAGCATTTGTTTTGAAAACTTAAGAAAGAATATCTAATTCTATTAATTTATACTAAAATTAATTATTAAATTATATTAAAAAAATTTTTAAACCTAAAAAAAATAATAAAAAATTTATAGAAACAGGTAAATATCTCTTTCAAGCTAAATATATTAATTTATCATATCGATAACGAGGTAATGTTCCTCGAACTCAAATAAATAAAAAAGAAATAAAAGTTAATTTTAAATAAAAAATATAAGTTAAATCAAATCCTCCTATATAAATTATAACAAATAATAATCTTATAAATAAAATTCTTGAATATTCTGCTAAAAAAATTAAAGCAAATCCTCCTCTTCTATACTCAACATTAAATCCTGAAACTAATTCTCTTTCTCCTTCAGCAAAATCAAAAGGAGTACGATTTGTTTCTGCTAATATTGATCTAATTCAACATAATCTTAAAGGAAATATTAAAAATATAAATCAAATTATATTCTGATATTCTGAATATATTAATAAATTATAATCTATAATTATTACAATTCTTGATAATAAAATTATAGCTAAACTAACTTCATATGAAATAGTTTGAGCTACAGCTCGTAAACCACCTAATAATGAATAATTTGAATTTGAAGATCAACCAGCTACTATTACTGTATATACTCCTAAACTTATACAACTTAAAATAAATATTAAACCTAAATTAAAACTAATTAAATTAAAATAATAAGGAATTACTATTCAAATTAATAAAGATAAAATAAACCCAACAACAGGAGAAAAATAATATATAATATAATTTGAAAAATTAGGATAAGTTTGTTCTTTAGTAAATAATTTAATAGCATCTGAAAAAGGTTGTAAAATCCCTATTATACCTAATTTATTTGGACCTTTTCGAATTTGAATATAACCTAATACCTTTCGCTCTAATAAAGTTAAAAAAGCCACCCCAATTAATACACCAATAATTAAAATTAATAAACCAATAAAAATTAAATAAATATCATATAATATCATATACTATCTATATAATTAAATTATACATTCATGACTTCTAAAATCATTACATTTTTCTGCCAAAATAGCAATTTTACTATTTCAACTAAATTTTTTATATATAATTTAATAAAATTCATTCATATAAATTTAATTTAAATATTTAATCCTTTCGTACTAAAATATTTTATTTTTTAAAAGATAGAAACCAACCTGGCTCACACCGGTTTGAACTCAGATCATGTAAGATTTTAATGATCGAACAGATCAAAATTTTAAACTTCTGCATTTAAATTTTATCTTAATCCAACATCGAGGTCGCAAACTCTTTTTTTTATTTGAACTAAAAAAAAAAATTACGCTGTTATCCCTAAGGTAATTTTTTCTTATAATCAATAATACTGGATCATATATTCACTTATCTATGTTTTTCTAAAAAAAAAGTTTTTTTTATTTTTCTATCACCCCAACAAAATATTTATATTAATTTTAATTTATCAATTTATAAATAATATCAATTAACAAAAATATAAAACTCTATAGGGTCTTCTCGTCTTTTTAATTTATTTTAACTTTTTAATTAAAAAATTAAATTCTATAATTTACTTAAGAGACAGTTTATATTTCATCCAATCTTTCATACAAGTCATCAATTAAATGACTAATGATTATGCTACCTTTGTACAGTCAAAATACTGCAGCCCTTTAATTAAAAATCAGTGGGCAGATTAGACTTTATATTATTTTCAAAAAGACATGTTTTTGTTAAACAAGTGAATATAAATTTTTGCCGAATTCCTTTTAAATAATTTAATTAAAAATTTACTTAATTAAATTTATTTATATACTAATTTTATCATTATATCAATATTTAAAAAATTACAATATTTTTTTTTATATAAAAATAAATTTTTAATTAAATTTTATTTTTCATGAAATTATTTATAATAAATTAAATTTTATTAACAATATAAATTATATAATTTTCAAATATAAATTTTAATAAATTATATTAATTTAAATTAAAGCTTATCCCTTAAAATATAAAATTTATAAATTTATTTTATAAATTAATTAATTAATTTATAAAATAATAAATTTAAAATTAAATTTTTTTCTAAAAAAACTAGATATATTTAAGAACGATCTAACATTTCATTTCCAATTAATTATTTAAAATATTTATGTTACAATAACTTTTATAATTAATTATCTCTCTTAAATTCGAGAATTTCTTTAATAAAAGAATATTTATTAATAAACTCTGATACACAAGATACACTAAATTAAAATTACTTTATAATAATTTCATTTTCATCTATTTCAAAATTCTTTTACAATACTAATTCACTATAAATTTTTAAATTTTTTCTATTAATATACTTTAACCCCCATTAAATCTATTAATATTTTTTTTTTAAAAATTCTTTTATTATTTATTTTTTTTTTTTTAATTTTTCCCCTCAAATTAATTAAATATATAATATCTTTTCAATGTAAATGAAATACTTTTATCAAGCTCTAATTTGTCTTTCTAGAAACACTTTCCAGTACCTCTACTTTGTTACGACTTATTCCAACTTATTAATATATGAAAGCGACGGGCAATATGTACATATTTCAATTTAAAATCATTTTATTAAACTAAATAAAATTACATTTAAATCCAATTTCAATTAATTTTTTCAAATTAATATTCATTTAAATAAATTTATTGTAATCCATTATATTCTTAATTATAATCTGCATCTTGATCTGATTTAATTTTATTATTAATTTTTAAATATTATTTTTATTAAAAAATATTTTTTTAACAACGATATACAAAATTGTAAATTAAGTAAATTTATTCGTGGATTATCAATTATTAAACAGATTCCTCTAAATGAACTAAAATACCGCCAAATTATTTAAGTTTCAATAAATAATTATTTACTATTTTAGTATTTTAATTTAAATTTTTAATAATAGGGTATCTAATCCTAGTTTTTAAAAAAAATTTATTAAATCATAAATTTTATATAATTTTTTATTAAATTAAAATTTCACCTAATAATTTAAAATTTAAATTATATTAAATTTTATTAATTAATTACTAATAAAATTTAATTTAATTTTTGTTTAACCGCAACTGCTGGCACAAAATTAGTTATTAATTTAAATATTACTAAATATTAATTTCTTAAATATTTTAATATTAATTACTAATTATCAATAATAATTTATTATTAAAATAAATTAAAATTAACACTAAAATTTATATGTAAAATAAACTTTAAATAAATTTTTCAAACTATAATAAATTTTTATTTATATATATTATTTTTCACATAGATTTTTTTTTTTTTTTTTTTTATATTTAAATATTTAATATATATATATAAATGTATATTAAAATATTTAATATAATTATTAAATATTAAATAATTTCTCTTTTTTTTTTCTTTATAATATTCATAATAAAACCAAATTTGGAAATTAAACAATTACAATTCTTAAAAATTACAATATATTAATATAATTGATATTAATTCTTTCAGTGATTTAAAGTATTATTAATATATTAATTTATTTAAATATTTAATATATATATATATATATAGTGAAATTTCTAAGAATTTTTTCATTCATGTTAGTTTTTAGACCATTTTTAATAATTTTTCATTAAATATAAAAAATATATTAAAAATAAGCTAAATTAAGCTTTTGGGTTCATACCCCAACTATAAAGGAAAATCCTTTTTTTTAAAAATAAAGTGCCTGATTAAAGGATTATTCTGATAGGATAAATTAAGTAAGTTAAATTTACCTTTATTATATTTTATAGAATCAAACTATATCTAATAGTATCAAAAACTATTGTGCTTCATACACTAAAATATATTTTTTAAAATAAATATACATATTTATATAATAAATTTTAATATATCAATATTTTAAATTAAAATTATTTTAAATTTTTTTTTCATTTAATTCATCAAAAATATTTTTTTTTTTCATTTTAATTTTCAGAACATTAATTTCTATTTCATCTAATTCATGACTTGGTTGTTGAATTGGACTAGAAATTAATTTATTAAGATTTATCCCCCTAATTTCTAATTCTAATAATTTGTTATCTACAGAAGCATCATTAAAATATTTTTTAACACAATCTATCGCATCAATTAACTTTTTATTTTCAATTTTAATAAAAATAATTATATTAAAAAATTTTGAAATAAATTTTTTCTTATCAATTATAATTAATTCCTCAATATTAATAAAAATAGGAGCTTCCCCCTTCCATTTTTGATTTCCTAATATTGTTGAAGGATTATCTTGATTTAATAATTTTATTTTAATAACATGACAAAAAATTACCCCCATAATTATTTTATCATATTATTTTAATAAAAATTTTATTATTATAATTATTATATTAAATGCTATTATTGGAGCTTTAGGAGGATTAAATCAAACATCTTTACGAAAAATTATAGCTTTTTCTTCAATTAATAATTTAAGTTGAATATTATCTTCAATTATAATTAGAGAAAATTTATGAATATTTTATTTATTTATATATTCATTTATAATTAGAATTATATGTTTCATTTTTTTTATATTAAATGTATTTTATATTAATCAACTATTCATTAATAATATAAATTCTTTAATTAAAATTAATTTATTAATTAATTTTTTATCATTAGGAGGATTACCTCCTTTTATCGGATTTTTTCCAAAATGAATTGTAATTAATTTTCTAATTTTAAATCAAATATATTTTTTAACTTTTGTTTTAATTATAATAAGATTAATTTTATTATTTTTTTATATTCGTATTATTTATTCAACATTTATATTTAATTATTTAAAAATAAAATGATTTAAAATTTTTATTAAAAATAATAAATTTTCATTAATTAATATTTTTTCTTTTTTCTCTCTTTTTGGAATAATTCTTAGAACCTTTTTTTTTATATAAAAGGTTTTAAGTTAAATTAAACTAATAGTCTTCAAAATTATTTATAAAGAAATTATTCTTTAAGCCTTAGTATATTTTATTTACTCCTTAAAATTTGCAATTTTATATCATTATTGACTATAAGACTAATAAAAGAGAAAATTCTCGTTAATAAATTTACAATTTATCGCTTAATAACTCAGCCATTTTATTTTTATTTTTTAGCGAAAATGACTTTATTCAACAAATCATAAAGATATTGGAACTTTATATTTTATTTTTGGTATTTGAGCAGGAATAGTAGGAACTTCTTTAAGTTTATTAATTCGAGCTGAATTAGGTAATCCTGGATCCCTAATTGGAGATGATCAAATTTATAATACTATTGTAACAGCTCATGCTTTTATTATAATTTTTTTTATAGTTATACCTATTATAATTGGAGGATTTGGTAATTGATTAGTACCTTTAATATTAGGAGCTCCTGATATAGCTTTTCCTCGAATAAACAATATAAGTTTCTGACTTCTTCCCCCTTCTTTAACTCTTCTAATTTCTAGAAGAATTGTAGAAAATGGAGCAGGAACAGGATGAACAGTATACCCCCCACTTTCATCTAATATTGCTCATAGAGGTAGATCAGTAGATCTAGCTATTTTTTCCCTTCATTTAGCTGGAATTTCCTCAATTTTAGGAGCTATTAATTTTATTACAACAATTATCAATATACGATTAAATAGATTAATATTTGATCAAATACCATTATTTGTATGAGCTGTTGGTATTACAGCTTTCTTATTATTATTATCTCTTCCAGTATTAGCAGGTGCTATTACAATACTATTAACTGATCGAAATTTAAATACATCATTCTTTGATCCTGCAGGAGGTGGTGATCCTATTTTATATCAACATTTATTTTGATTTTTTGGACATCCAGAAGTTTATATTTTAATTCTTCCAGGATTTGGAATAATTTCTCATATTATTTCTCAAGAAAGAGGAAAAAAAGAAACATTTGGATGTTTAGGAATAATTTACGCTATATTAGCTATTGGATTATTAGGATTTATTGTTTGAGCTCATCATATATTTACAGTTGGTATAGATATTGATACTCGAGCTTATTTTACTTCAGCAACTATAATTATTGCTGTTCCTACTGGTATTAAAATTTTTAGTTGACTTGCTACATTTCATGGAACTCAAATTAATTATTCTCCTTCAATTTTATGAAGTTTAGGATTTGTATTTTTATTTACAGTAGGAGGATTAACTGGTGTAATTTTATCTAATTCATCAATTGATATTACTCTTCATGATACTTATTATGTAGTAGCTCATTTCCATTATGTTTTATCTATAGGAGCAGTATTTGCTATTATAGGAGGATTTATTCATTGATATCCTCTATTTACAGGATTATGTTTAAATCCTTATTTATTAAAAATTCAATTTTTTATTATATTTATTGGAGTAAATTTAACATTTTTTCCTCAACATTTCTTAGGGTTAGCAGGAATACCTCGACGATATTCTGATTATCCAGATTCATATATTTCATGAAATATTATTTCATCTCTAGGATCATATATTTCTTTATTAGCTGTAATATTTATATTAATTATTATTTGAGAATCTATAATCAATCAACGAATCGCTTTATTTTCTTTAAATTTATCATCTTCAATTGAATGATATCAAGCTCTTCCACCTGCTGAACATTCATATAATGAACTTCCTATTTTAAGAAACTTCTAATATGGCAGATTATATGTAATGGATTTAAACCCCATTTATAAAGGTTTATCCTTTTTTTAGAAATAGCAACATGATCTAATTTAAATTTACAAAATGGAGCTTCTCCTTTAATAGAACAAATTATTTTTTTTCATGACCATACTTTAATTATTTTAATTATAATTACAGTTCTAGTAGGTTACTTAATAATTAGTCTTTTATTTAATAAATATATTAATCGATTTTTATTAGAAGGTCAAATAATCGAATTAATTTGAACTATTCTTCCTGCAATTACCTTAATTTTTATTGCTTTACCATCTTTACGATTATTATATTTATTAGATGAATTAAATAATCCTTTAATTACATTAAAATCAATTGGACATCAATGATATTGAAGTTATGAATATTCAGATTTTCATAATATTGAATTTGATTCTTATATAATCCCCTCTAATGATTTACAACCTAATAGATTTCGATTATTAGATGTAGATAATCGTATTGTTTTACCTATAAATAATCAAATTCGTATTATAGTTACTGCTACTGATGTTATTCATTCTTGAACAGTTCCTTCTTTAGGAGTAAAAGTAGATGCTAATCCAGGTCGTTTAAATCAAACTAATTTTTTTATTAATCGACCTGGACTTTTCTATGGTCAATGTTCAGAAATCTGTGGTGCAAATCACAGATTTATACCAATTGTAATTGAAAGAATTTCAATTAAAAATTTTATTAATTGAGTTAATAATTATTCTTCATTAGATGACTGAAAGCAAGTACTGGTCTCTTAAACCATTTTATAGTAAATTAGCAATTACTTCTAATGAAAGAATTAGTTAAATAATATAACATAAATATGTCAAATTTAAATTATTACTATAGTAATATTCTTTTATTCCTCAAATAATACCCATTAATTGATTAATATCTTTTTTTTTTTTTTTAATTATTTTCTTAATATTTAATATTATAAATTATTATATTTTTAATATTAATTGTAAAAATAATAAAAATAATCTTTCATTAAAAAAAAAAAATTTAATTTGAAAATGATAAGTAATTTATTTTCAATTTTTGATCCTTCAACTAATATTTTTAATCTTTCATTAAATTGAATTAGAACAATTTTAGGAATTATATTTATTCCTTATTCATTTTGATTAATTCCTAATCGTCATTTTATATTATGAAATTTTATTCTTAATAAACTTCATAATGAATTTAAAACTTTATTAAAAAATAACTATTTCCAAGGATCAACATTTATCTTTATTTCTATATTTACATTTATTTTATTTAATAATTTTTTAGGTTTATTTCCTTATATTTTTACTAGAACTAGTCATCTAACTTTATCATTATCTATTTCATTACCATTATGATTAAGATTTATAATTTATGGATGATTTAATAATTCTCAACATATATTTATTCATATAATTCCTCAAGGAACCCCTTCAATTTTAATACCTTTTATAGTATTAATTGAAACTATTAGTAACGTAATTCGACCAGGTACTTTAGCTGTACGACTAACTGCTAATATAATTGCAGGACATTTATTAATAACATTATTAAGAGGTACTGGTCCTAATATAAATCATTATATAATTATTCTATTAGTTTTAATTCAAATTTTATTATTAGTCTTAGAATCAGCTGTAGCAGTAATTCAATCTTATGTTATTGCAATTTTAAGAACATTATATTCTAGAGAAGTAAATTAATATATATATATATATATATATATATATATATATATATAATATATTACTAATGAAAATTACCCACAACCACCCATTTCATTTAGTAGATTATAGCCCATGACCTTTAACAGGTGCTATTGGAGTTATAACTTTAGTAACTGGTATAGTAAAATGATTCCATAATTTTAATATAAATTTATTAATTTTAGGTTATATTATTGTAATTTTAACCATATATCAATGATGACGAGATGTTTGTCGAGAAGGTACATTACAAGGTAAACATACTATCTTAGTAACAAAAGGTCTTCGATGAGGAATAATCTTATTTATTATTTCTGAAATTTTTTTCTTTGTATCATTTTTTTGAGCTTTTTTTCATAGAAGTTTATCTCCTAATATTGAAATTGGATCTATATGACCTCCAATAAGAATTACTCCTTTTAATCCTTTTCAAATTCCATTATTAAATACTATTATTTTAATTAGATCTGGAGTTTCTGTTACTTGAGCTCATCACGCTTTAATAGAAAATAATAATTCCCAAACAACTCAAGGTTTATTTATTACTATTACTCTAGGAATTTATTTTACTATTCTTCAAGCTTATGAATATTTTGAAGCTCCTTTTACTATTGCTGATAGAATTTATGGATCTACTTTTTTTATAGCAACTGGATTTCATGGATTACATGTAATTATTGGTACTTTATTTTTATTAGTTTGTTTAATTCGTCATTTAAATAATCACTTTTCTAAAAATCATCATTTCGGATTTGAAGCAGCTGCATGATATTGACATTTCGTTGATGTAGTTTGACTTTTCTTATATATTTCAATCTATTGATGAGGAAATTAATTATTTATATAATATATTTAGTATATTTGACTTCCAATCAAAAAGTTTAAAAATTTTTAATATAAATAATTATTCTTATAATATATATCTTTTTATTAATTATATTTATTTCTAATATTATAATATTTCTATCAATTATTTTATCTAAAAAAACATTTTCAGATCGAGAAAAATCTTCCCCCTTTGAATGTGGATTTGATCCAAAATCATCAGCTCGAATTCCATTTTCTTTACACTTTTTCTTAATTACAGTTATTTTTTTAATTTTTGATGTAGAAATTGCATTAATTTTCCCAATTATTCCCTTATTTAAGATAGTAAATTTTTTATTATGAACTAAAATTAGATTCTTTTTTTTATTAATTTTAATTATTGGACTTTATCATGAATGAAATCAAAATATATTAAATTGAACCAATTAATAAATTAATTATTCATATATAATATATATATATATATATATATATATATATATTAAGGATTAAGGATTATAGTTTATATAAAACATTTGATTTGCATTCAAAAAATATTGATTTTTCAATTTATCTTAAATTTTTAAAATAAGAAGCAAATTTTGCATTTAATTTCGACTTAAAAGATTGAGTTTTTATTCAACTCCTTATTTATTAATTGAAACCAAAATAGAGGTATATCACTGTTAATGATAAAATTGAATTATTAATTCCAATTAAATTAATAATGAAATATAAAGTTTAAAAGTAAGCTGCTAACTTAATTTTTAGTGGTTAAATTCCATTAATATTTCTATTTATTTGTTTATATAGTTTAATTAAAACTTTACATTTTCATTGTAATAATAAAATATTTTATTTTTATAAATATTATTTAAAAATAATAATTATTTCCTTAATATCTTCAATATTATGCTCTAATATATAAGCTATTTAAATATAATATTATCATAAATAAACTAATTATTATTCAAATAATAAATCTAAATAAATAAATTTTTAAATTATTTATTTGATAAAAATTATAAAAAATAGAATATTTTTTTATAATTTCTATTAAACCTCACCCTCTGTAAACTTCACTTCATCCTATATCAATAATTTTTAATATATTTTGACCAAAATTAAGAAAATAATATCTTACTCCATAAGTTGATAAATTTGGTATAAATCATATTAAACATAAAAAATTTCTAATATTATAAGTTATTAAAAATTTATTAACTGAATAAATTTTTATATTTCTAATTAAATATCCTAATAAACCTCCTAATAAACTTACATAAATTACTATTATTTTTAAATTAAAAGGTAAATAAATTATATAAGGATAAGAAAAAATTATTCAACTTAAAAAACTTCCTCTAATTACTCTTATAAATAATAAAACAAATATACTTTTTAATATAGTATAATCTTCATCATATAAATTATAAATTCTTATTAAATTAAAATCATTAATTATTAAATATATAATTAAACGAACTGTATAAAATATAGTTAAACCTGTAGAAATATAATATAAAAAAAACACTAATAAATTTAAATTACTAAAACTAACTAATTCTAAAATTAAATCCTTAGAGTAAAATCCTGCTAAAAATGGAATTCCACATAATGCTATATTAGAAATATTTATACATAATGAAGTTAAAGGAATATAAAATCTAATTCCACCTATAAATCGAATATCTTGTATATCATTTATTATATGAATAATTACACCAGCACATATAAATAATAAAGCCTTAAATATAGCATGTGTTAATAAATGAAAAAAAGCTAATTCAGGTAATCCTATTCTTAAAATTCTTATTATTAAACCTAATTGACTTAATGTGGATAAAGCAATAATTTTTTTTAAATCAAATTCATAATTAGCTCTAATACCAGCTATAAATATTGTTAAACCAGATAATAATAATAAAATCTTTAAAAAAAATGTATCAATTAATAATATATTAAATCGAATTAATAAATATACTCCTGCAGTAACTAAAGTAGATGAATGAACTAATGCAGATACTGGTGTAGGAGCAGCTATAGCAGCAGGCAATCATGATCTAAAAGGAATTTGAGCTCTTTTTGTTATTGCTGCTATAATTACTATTCTTCTAATTATTCTTATTTCCCAATCATTTTTTATGAATTCTAAATAAAAAATATAATTTCAACTACCATAATTTATTATTCAAGAAATAATTAATAAAATAAATACATCTCCAATTCGATTTGACAATGCAGTTAATATTCCTGCATTATATGATTTTAAATTTTGATAATAAATTACTAATAAATAAGAAACTAAACCTAAACCATCTCATCCTAATAAAATTCTAATTATATTTGGTCTAATAATTAATAATATTATTGAAGTTACAAATAATAAAACTAAAATAATAAAACGTCTTAAATTTAATTCTGATCTTATATAACTCTTTCTATAATAAATAACTACTGAAGAAATTAAAAAAACAAATATTATAAATAATAAAGATATTCAATCTAATAAAATAGATATAACAATATTAACTGAATTAAAAGAAATAATTTCCCACTCTAAAAAAATTACTATATTATTTATAATAAAATAAATTATTATAAAAAAATTTAATAATCTTATTATTATTAAAAAAAAAAAAGAAATAAAACAAATTGAATATTTTATATAATTTATAATTTAAAATGAAGAATTATTCATATTTTTGATACCACAAATCAATATTTTTATTAAATTATTTAAATAAAATCAAATTATTCTATAATCAATTTTAATAATTATTAAATTTAAAGGTAATCAATGTAATATTAACATTAAATATTCTCGAGAAACACCTGTATAATATCTATAAATACCTGAATAATATTTTCCATGTTGAATATAAGAATATAAATATAATCTATATCCTGCTCTAAAAAAAGAAATTAATATTAATAAAATTATAGATAACCAAGATCATCTTATTAAACTATTAATTAAACTAATTTCCCCTATTAAATTTAATCTTGGAGGTGCAGCTATATTAGATGATATTAATAAAAATCATCATAATCTTATTGATGGTATAAAATTTATTATACCCTTATTAATATACAATCTTCGACTATGAAGTCGTTCATAACTAATATTAGCTAAACAAAATATTCCTGAAGAACATAATCCATGCCCAATTATTATGATATATGAACCTAAAAACCCCCAATAATTTATAATTATAATTCCACTAATAACTAAACTTATATGAGCAACTGATGAATAAGCAATTAATGATTTAATATCTACTTGACAAAAACATTTTAATCTAATATAAAACCCCCCAACTAATCTAATAACAATTCTAATATAATTTAACTTTAAATTAATTTCCTGTAAAAAAATTATTAATCGTAATAATCCATAACCCCCTAACTTTAATATAATTCCAGCTAAAATCATAGAACCTGATACAGGAGCCTCTACATGAGCTTTTGGTAATCATAAATGAACAAAATATATTGGTATCTTAACTAAAAATGCTATAATTATAGAAAAATATAATAAATATATATTTAAATTTATAAATTTTAAAAAATAAATTATTATAGAATTTATCTCATTAAAAATATAAAAAATTCCTATTAATAAAGGTAAAGAAACAAATAAAGTATAAAACAATAAATATATTCCAGCTTTAATTCGTTCTGGTTGATAACCTCATCCAATAATTAATATTAAAGTAGGAATTAATCTACCTTCAAAAAATAAATAAAATATAAATATATTTATTACTCTAAAAGTTAAATATAATATAATTAATAAAAAAATAATATTAAATAAAAAAAAATTAACATAAAAATTTACTTTAAATACATTTTCTCTTGCTATAATTATTAATACTGAAATTCAAATTCTTAATATAATTAAACCATAAGATATAATATCACAAGATAATATATATCTTAAATTATTAAACAAAACGAATCTTATTCTTAAATTTATAAATAAAAATATTATTAAAAATAATATTATTTGAACCATTCAAAATATATTTTTTATAAAACAAATAGGAATTAAAAATATTATTATTATTAAAAATTTTATCATTTATTTTTTTTTTCTTATAATAAATTAAATCCTTGAAAATAATCATTACCATGAGTTCGAATTAATGAAACTAAAATTGATAATCCTAAAGCTCCTTCACATACTGAAAATACTAAAAATACTATTAATATATATAAATCATATTCAATATAATTTAAAAAAATTAATATAAAAAAAAAAATTCTTAAAACAATAAATTCTAATCTTAATAAAACAATTAATAAATGCTTATGTTTTAATACAAAAATTAAATTTCCAATAATAAATATAATAATAAAAACCAATCATATAAAAATTATCATTTGTAATAGTTTTTATAGTTTAAAAAAAACATTGGTCTTGTAAACCAAAATTAAGTACTATACTTTAAAAACTTCAAAGAAAAAGAATTTCTTTATCAATAATCTCCAAAATTATTATTTTATTTAAACTATTCTTTGATTTGATATTGTAAAAATAATATTATCTTTTATTATTACTTTTATTTCATTTTTTATAATATTTTTAAATAATCCTCTTTCAATAGGATTAATAATTTTATTACAAACTTTAATAGTATGTTTATTATCTGGAATACTAATTAAAACTTACTGATTTTCTTATATTTTATTCTTAACATTTCTTGGAGGACTTTTAGTTTTATTTATTTACGTTTCTAGAATTGCTTCAAATGAATTATTTAAACCTTCATTTAATACAAAATTAATTATATTAATATTAATATTTTTTTTTTTTATTTTAAATTTCTTATTTATAAATAATTTATTCTGAATAAATTTTTCATTTAATTCTGATATAAGAAATTTTAATTACTTAACATTATTAATAAATAATGAAAATAAAATTAATTTATCTAAAATTTATAATAATCAAACTTTTATAATTATATTAATATTAATTATTTATTTATTTATTACATTAATTGCTGTAGTAAAAATTACAAATATTTTTTATGGACCTCTTCGATCTAAAATATAATATTTATTATATATATATATATATATATATATATATATATATATATATTTTACTAATGAAAAATAATAATTTTATTTTATTACGAAAATCTAATCCAATTTTTAAAATTCTTAATGGATCATTAATTGATTTACCTTCTCCTTCTAATATTTCTTATTGATGAAATTTTGGTTCATTATTAGCTTTATGTTTAATTATTCAAATTTTAACAGGATTATTCTTAACTATGTATTATACTGCTAATATTGAATTAGCATTTTATAGAGTAAATTATATTTGTCGAAATGTAAATTATGGTTGATTAATTCGAACATTACATGCTAATGGAGCATCATTCTTTTTTATCTGTATTTATCTTCATATTGGACGAGGAATTTATTATGAATCTTTTAATTTAAAACATACATGAATAATTGGTGTAACAATTTTATTTTTATTAATAGCTACAGCATTTATAGGATATGTTTTACCATGAGGTCAAATATCTTTTTGAGGAGCTACTGTTATTACTAATTTATTATCAGCAATTCCTTACTTAGGATCAATATTAGTTAATTGAATTTGAGGAGGATTTTCTGTTGATAATGCAACTTTAACTCGATTTTATACATTTCACTTTTTATTACCTTTTATTATTCTTATAATAACAATAATTCATTTACTATTTCTTCACCAAACAGGATCTAATAATCCTTTAGGATTAAATAGTAATTATGATAAAATTCCTTTTCATCCATTTTTTTCATATAAGGATTTATTAGGAGCAATCATACTTTTATTTACATTAATCATATTAACTTTAACTAATCCTTATTTACTAGGAGATCCAGATAATTTTATTCCAGCCAACCCATTAGTAACACCTGAACACATTCAACCTGAATGATATTTTTTATTTGCTTATGCCATTCTTCGTTCAATTCCTAATAAATTAGGAGGAGTTATTGCTTTAATTATATCAATTTTAATTTTAATTATTTTACCATTCACTTTTAATAAAAAAATTCAAGGTATTCAATTCTATCCAATCAACCAAATCTTATTTTGAACTTTAGTAACCATAATTATTTTATTAACTTGAATTGGTGCTCGACCTGTTGAAGATCCTTATATTATTACAGGACAATTATTAACTATTTTTTATTTTTCATATTTTATTATTAACCCTTTAGTAAGAAAATACTGAGATAATTTAATTTTTAATTAA